GTCCTCGTAGCTTACAAAAAGCATGGCACTGAAGATGCCAAGACGGTTGCCACCCGCACCCGAGGACAAAAGACTTAGTCCTAACCTTACTGTTAGTTGTTGCTAGGTTTATACATGCAAGTATCCGCGCCCCAGTGCGTATGCCCTGGACACCTTAAACCCCAAGTAGATAGGAGCGGGCATCAGGCTCACCATAAACCGTAGCCCAAGACGCCTAGCAATTGCCACATCCCCACGGATTCTCAGCAGTAGTTAATATTAAGCAATGAGTGCAAACTTGACTTAGCCATAGCAAACTCTAGGGTCGGTAAATCCTGTGCCAGCCACCGCGGTCATACAGGAGACCCAAATTAACTTTATTGACGGCGTAAAGAGTGGACGCATGTTATCCAAGTAGCTAAGACTAAAAAGCAACTGAGCTGTCATAAGCCCAAGATGCTCATAAGGCCTCCGTCCTCAAAGAAGATCTTAGAACAACGACCAATTGAATTCCACGAAAGTCAGGGCCCAAACTGGGATTAGATACCCCACTATGCCTGACCCTAAATCTTGATATTCTACCCTACCTGAATATCCGCCCGAGAACTACGAGCACAAACGCTTAAAACTCTAAGGACTTGGCGGTGCCCCAAACCCACCTAGAGGAGCCTGTTCTGTAATCGATGATCCACGATACTACCTGACCATTTCTCGCTCAAAACAGCCTATATACCGCCGTCGCCAGCTCACCTTCACTGACAGCCCAACAGTGAGCGCAATAGCCTAACCACGCTAGTAAGACAGGTCAAGGTATAGCCTATGGAATGGAAGCAATGGGCTACATTTTCTAAATTAGAACATAACGGCAAAGGAGCATGAAACTGCTCCTAGAAGGCGGATTTAGCAGTAAAGTGGGACAATTGAGCCCTCTTTAAGCCGGCTCTGGGGCACGTACATACCGCCCGTCACCCTCCTCAAAGGCGACCAACACTCCCCATAACTAATAAGCCATTCAGCCAAAGATGAGGTAAGTCGTAACAAGGTAAGTGTACCGGAAGGTGCACTTAGACCACCAAGACGTAGCTTTAATAAAAGCATTCAGCTTACACCTGAAAGATATCTGCTACCATCAGATCGTCTTGATGCCAAAATCTAGCCCAACATACATTGACCTGGAATAACAAAGCTACTACCTAAACCTAACCAAAGCATTTGCTAGTCCCAGTATAGGCGATAGAAAAGACACCATTGGAGCGATAGAGACCACGTACCGTAAGGGAACGATGAAATAACAATGAACAAGCCAAGCTACAAACAGCAAAGATCAACCCTTGTACCTTTTGCATCATGGTCTAGCAAGAAAAACCAAGCAAAATGAATTTAAGTTTGCCACCCCGAAACCTAAGCGAGCTACCCACGAGCAGCTATCTTGAGCGAACCCGTCTCTGTTGCAAAAGAGTGGGACGACTTATGGGTAGAGGTGAAAAGCCAACCGAGCTGGGTGATAGCTGGTTGCCTGTGAAACGAATCTAAGTTCACTCTTAATTCTTCTCCAAGGAAACTACGAACCCCAATGAAGCGAATTAAGGGCTATTTAAAGGAGGTACAGCTCCTTTAAAAAAGAATACAATCTCCACGAGCGGATAAATAACCTACACAAAATCTATTGTGGGCCCTCAAGCAGCCATCAACAAAGAGTGCGTTAAAGCTCCATACCCAAAAATATTTGAACCATATGACTCCCTCCCCACTAACAGGCCAACCTATAACCAAATAGGAGAATTAATGCTAGAATGAGTAACCAGGGTCCTCCCTCTACGACGCAAGCTTACATCCATACATTATTAACAAATCCCCAATATACGACCAATCCAACAAGCAGAGTATTAAACATATTGTTAACCCGACAGAGGAGCGTCCATTAAGAAAGATTAAAACCTGCAAAAGGAACTAGGCAAACCACCAAGGCCCGACTGTTTACCAAAAACATAGCCTTCAGCAAACAAAAGCAAGTATTGAAGGTGATGCCTGCCCGGTGACCTGACGTTTAACGGCCGCGGTATCCTAACCGTGCAAAGGTAGCGCAATCAATTGTCCCATAAATCGAGACTAGTATGAATGGCTAAACGAGGTCTTAACTGTCTCTTGCAGGCAATCGGTGAAATTGATCTCCCTGTGCAAAAGCAGGGATAAACACATAAGACGAGAAGACCCTGTGGAACTTCAAAAACAGCAGCCACCCCAAATAACATAACCACCCACCGGGCCCACTTATACATAAGCCTCTGGCCTGCATTTTTTCGGTTGGGGCGACCTTGGAGAAAAACAAAACCTCCAAAAACTGGACCATACCTCTAGACCAAGAGCAACCCCTCAACGTGCTAACAGCACCCAGACCCAATATAATTGATCAATGGACCAAGCTACCCCAGGGATAACAGCGCAATCCCCTTTAAGAGTCCATATCGACAAGGGGGTTTACGACCTCGATGTTGGATCAGGACATCCTAGTGGTGCAGAAGCTACTAAGGGTTCGTTTGTTCAACGATTAACAGTCCTACGTGATCTGAGTTCAGACCGGAGCAATCCAGGTCGGTTTCTATCTATGATGAACTCTTCCCAGTACGAAAGGATAGGAAAAGTGAGGCCAATACCACTAGCAAGCCTTCGCCTTAAGTAATGAAACCAACTCAATTACAAAAGGCTCACACCCCACTACGCCCTAGAAAAGGGCCCAGCTAGCGTGGCAGAGCTCGGCAAATGCAAAAGGCTTAAGTCCTTTAACTCAGAGGTTCAAATCCTCTCCCTAGCTGTCCCATGACCAACTACCCTATCCTAATCAACCTTATTATAGCCCTCTCCTACGCCCTCCCCATCTTAATCGCAGTAGCCTTCCTCACCCTAGTAGAACGTAAGATCCTAAGCTACATACAAGGCCGAAAAGGCCCAAACATTGTCGGACCATACGGCCTACTACAACCCCTAGCAGACGGAGTAAAATTATTTATCAAAGAACCCATCCGCCCATCAACATCCTCTCCAATCCTATTCATCGCGACACCTATGCTCGCACTTATACTCGCAATTTCCATCTGAACCCCACTTCCACTGCCATTTTCGCTAGCAGACCTAAACCTAGGCCTACTGTTCCTTTTAGCCATATCAAGCCTAGCAGTATACTCCATCCTGTGGTCAGGTTGAGCCTCCAACTCAAAATACGCCCTAATCGGAGCATTACGAGCAGTAGCCCAAACTATCTCCTACGAAGTAACCCTGGCCATAATCCTCCTATCCGTAGTCTTACTTAGTGGCAATTACACCCTCAGCACCCTCGCAGTAACCCAAGAACCCTTATACCTAATCTTCTCCTGCTGACCACTAGCCATGATGTGATATGTCTCTACGCTGGCTGAAACTAACCGAGCCCCATTCGACCTTACAGAGGGTGAGTCTGAATTAGTTTCAGGGTTCAACGTAGAGTACGCAGCTGGGCCTTTTGCCCTATTTTTCCTAGCTGAGTACGCAAACATTATACTCATAAACACATTGACTGCTATCCTCTTCCTTAACCCAAGTGCCCTCAACCCACCCCAAGAACTATACCCCGTCATCCTAGCCACTAAAGTCCTCCTCCTATCCGCAGGCTTCCTGTGAATCCGCGCCTCCTACCCACGGTTCCGGTACGATCAACTAATGCACCTCCTATGAAAAAACTTCCTCCCACTTACACTAGCCCTATGCCTATGACACACTAGCATGCCAATCTGCTATGCAGGCCTGCCCCCTTACCTGAGAGCAGCAAGGAAATGTGCCTGAGGACTAAGGATCACTATGATAAAGTGAACACAGAGGTATACTAACCCTCTCATTTCCTAAGACTTAGAAAAGTAGGAATTGAACCTACACTAGAGAAATCAAAGTCCTCCATACTCCCCTTATATTATTTTCTAGTAGGGTCAGCTAAACAAGCTATCGGGCCCATACCCCGAAAATGATGGTTCGACTCCTTCCCCTGCTAATGAACCCCCAAGCAAAATTAATCTTCACCATTAGCCTACTCCTAGGAACTACCATCACAATCTCAAGCAACCACTGAATTACAGCATGAGCCGGACTCGAAATCAACACCCTAGCCATCCTGCCCATAATCTCAAAGTCCCACCACCCTCGAGCCATTGAAGCCACAACCAAGTATTTTCTTGTACAAGCAGCCGCCTCCACCCTTATTCTATTTTCCAGCATGACCAACGCATGACAAACCGGACAGTGGGATATTACCCAACTAACCTGCCCTACATCATGCCTAATCCTAACTACAGCCATTGCAATAAAACTAGGGCTAGTCCCATTCCACTTCTGATTTCCCGAAGTACTACAGGGGACCTCTCTAACTACCGGCCTCCTCCTATCCACAGCCATGAAATTTCCCCCAATAACTCTATTCTTCATAACCTCCCAATCATTAAACCCAACCCTACTGACTACTATGGCCATTCTCTCTGCAGCCCTAGGAGGGTGAATAGGACTCAACCAGACACAAACCCGAAAAATCCTGGCCTTCTCATCCATCTCTCACTTAGGCTGAATAGCAATTATTATCATCTACAGCCCTAAATTAGCCCTACTAAATTTCTACTTATACACCCTAATAACTGCAGCCGTATTTCTCGCCCTAAACTCCATCAAGACATTAAACCTATCCACACTCCTAACTACATGAACAAAAACCCCAGCACTAAGCGCAACACTAATACTAGCCCTCCTATCCCTCGCAGGCCTGCCCCCCATGACAGGATTCCTGCCTAAATGACTAATCATCCAAGAGCTAACCAAACAAGAAATGGCCCCAGCAGCAGTAATTATCTCCCTTCTCTCTCTCCTGAGCCTATTCTTCTACTTACGTCTTGCATACTGTGCAACAATCACACTACCCCCACACACCACAAACCACATGAAACAATGATATACTAACAAACCAACCAACATCCTAGTGGCCATCCTAATCACCATATCTATCACCCTCCTACCAGCCTCACCTATACTCCTCACCATTGTCTAAGAAACTTAGGATCACCTTAAACCGAAGGCCTTCAAAGCCTTAAACAAGAGTTAAACCCTCTTAGTTTCTGCTAAGATTCGCAGGACATTACCCTGCATCTCCTGAATGCAACCCAGATGCTTTAATTAAGCTAGAACCTTTACGAACTAGACAGATGGGCTTCGATCCCATAACTCTATAGTTAACAGCTATATGCCCAAACCAACAGGCCTCTGCCTAAAGACCCCGGTACGCAGTCAACGCACATCAATGAGCTTGCAACTCACCATGAATTTCACCACAGGGCCGATAAGAAGAGGAATCAAACCTCTGTAAAAAGGACTACAGCCTAACGCTTACACACTCAGCCATCTTACCTGTGACATTCATTAACCGATGATTATTCTCAACCAACCACAAAGACATCGGTACCCTGTACCTAATTTTCGGCGCATGAGCCGGAATAGTGGGTACCGCCCTAAGTCTTCTCATCCGAGCAGAGCTCGGCCAACCAGGCGCCCTTCTAGGAGACGACCAAATCTACAATGTAGTCGTCACGGCCCATGCTTTCGTGATGATTTTCTTCATAGTTATACCAATTATGATTGGCGGATTCGGAAACTGACTAGTCCCACTAATAATCGGAGCCCCAGACATAGCATTCCCACGAATAAACAACATAAGCTTCTGACTGCTCCCTCCCTCCTTCTTACTCCTCTTAGCTTCCTCCACAGTAGAAGCGGGAGTAGGAACCGGCTGAACTGTATATCCTCCCCTAGCTGGAAACCTCGCCCACGCCGGAGCCTCGGTTGACCTAGCCATCTTCTCCCTACATCTAGCAGGTATCTCCTCAATCCTAGGTGCCATCAACTTCATCACAACAGCAATCAACATAAAACCACCCGCTCTCTCACAATACCAAACCCCCCTATTCGTGTGATCCGTCCTAATCACCGCAGTCCTTCTCCTACTCTCTCTTCCTGTCCTTGCTGCCGGCATTACTATGCTCCTTACCGACCGCAACCTAAACACCACCTTCTTCGACCCCGCAGGAGGAGGAGACCCAGTGCTCTACCAACATCTCTTCTGATTCTTCGGACACCCAGAGGTATATATCCTAATCCTCCCAGGGTTCGGAATCATCTCCCACGTGGTAGCCTACTACGCAGGAAAAAAAGAGCCATTCGGCTATATAGGAATAGTATGAGCCATACTATCCATCGGGTTCCTAGGCTTCATCGTCTGAGCCCACCACATATTCACAGTAGGCATGGACGTAGATACCCGAGCCTACTTCACATCCGCCACTATAATCATTGCAATCCCAACAGGAATCAAAGTGTTCAGCTGACTAGCAACACTACACGGGGGCACAATTAAATGAGACCCCCCAATACTGTGAGCAATGGGATTCATCTTCCTGTTCACCATCGGAGGCCTAACTGGAATCGTCCTAGCAAACTCTTCACTAGACATCGCCCTACACGACACCTACTATGTAGTAGCCCACTTCCACTACGTACTATCTATAGGAGCAGTATTCGCAATTTTAGCAGGCTTTACCCACTGATTCCCCCTATTCACCGGCTACACCCTGCACTCCACATGAGCCAAGGCCCACTTCGGTGTAATATTCGTGGGTGTAAACCTAACCTTCTTCCCCCAACACTTCCTAGGCCTAGCCGGAATGCCACGACGATACTCAGACTACCCAGACGCCTACACCCTGTGAAACACCATTTCCTCAATCGGTTCCCTGATCTCCCTCACAGCCGTAATTATGCTAGTGTTCATCATCTGAGAAGCTTTCGCATCAAAACGTAAAGCAACACAACCAGAACTAACAAGCACTAACATTGAATGAATCCACGGCTGCCCACCACCATTCCACACCTTCGAAGAACCAGCCTTCGTTCAAGTACAAGAAAGGAAGGAATCGAACCCCCATATGTTGGTTTCAAGCCAACCGCATATAAACCACTTATGCTTCTTTCTCATAGAGGTGTTAGTAAAACAATTACATAGCCTTGTCAAGACTAAATCACAGGTGAAACCCCCGTACACCTCACCCCAAAAATGGCCAACCACTCACAATTCGGTTTCCAAGACGCTTCATCACCTATCATAGAAGAACTTGTACAATTCCACGACCACGCCCTAATAGTTGCCCTAGCAATTTGCAGTCTAGTCCTTTACCTGCTAGCTCTAATACTAACAGAAAAACTTTCATCAAGCACCGTCGACGCCCAAGAAATCGAGCTCGTCTGAACGATCCTCCCAGCCGCTGTCCTGATCATACTCGCCCTCCCCTCCCTACGAATCCTATATATAATGGACGAGGTAAACGAACCAGACTTAACCCTAAAAGCCATTGGCCACCAATGATACTGATCCTACGAATATACCGACTTTAAAGACCTCACATTCGACTCCTACATAATCCCTACATCGGACCTACCACTAGGCCACTTCCGCCTACTAGAAGTAGACCATCGAGTCATCGTGCCCACAGAGTCCAAAGTGCGAGTCATCGTCACAGCCGACGACGTACTTCACTCATGAGCTGTCCCAAGCCTAGGAGTAAAAACTGACGCAATCCCAGGACGTCTCAACCAAACCTCATTCCTTGCCTCCCGCCCCGGAGTCTACTACGGACAGTGCTCAGAAATCTGCGGAGCCAACCACAGCTTCATACCAATCGTAGTCGAGTCAACTCCCCTAGCCAACTTCGAAAACTGATCCTCTCTACTATCCTCCTAATCATTAAGAAGCTATGAAACAGCACTAGCCTTTTAAGCTAGAGAAAGAGGGCTAAACCCTCCTTAATGACATGCCTCAACTAAACCCAAACCCCTGATTTTTTATCATGCTCACTTCATGACTTACCTTCTCCCTAATCATCCAACCCAAACTACTCACATTCATCACCATAAACCCCCCATCCAATAAAGCACCTACAACCCCTAAAACCACCCCTTGAGCCTGACCATGAACCTAAGCTTCTTCGACCAATTCTCAAGCCCATCCCTACTAGGAATCCCACTAATTCTAGTCTCAATGACATTCCCGGCTCTTCTTCTGCCCTCCCCAGGCAACCGATGAATCACCAATCGGCTCTCAACACTACAACTATGGTTCATCAACCTAGTCACAAAACAATTAATGATACCATTACATAAAAAAGGCCATAAATGAGCCCTTATCCTCACATCCCTAATAATCTTCTTGCTACTAGTAAACCTACTAGGCCTGTTGCCCTACACATTTACACCTACTACCCAACTATCCATAAACCTAGCACTAGCCTTTCCCCTGTGGCTTGCAACACTCCTAACAGGCCTACGAAACCAACCCTCCGCTTCTCTAGGCCACCTTTTACCAGAAGGCACCCCCACACCCCTAATCCCTGCCCTAATTATAATCGAAACAACAAGCCTACTCATCCGCCCCCTAGCCCTAGGCGTCCGCTTAACTGCTAACCTAACGGCAGGCCACCTCCTCATCCAACTAATCTCCACCGCCACAATAGCCTTATTCTCAACAATACCAGCAGTTTCCCTACTGGCACTACTAGTGCTATTCCTACTAACTATCTTAGAAGTAGCGGTAGCCATAATCCAAGCCTATGTATTCGTCCTCCTACTAAGCCTTTACCTACAAGAAAACATTTAACACCAATGGCACACCAAGCACACTCATACCACATAGTAGACCCTAGCCCATGACCTATCCTCGGAGCAACCGCTGCCCTCCTAACCACCTCAGGCCTAACTATATGATTTCACTACAACTCCCCTCTGCTCTTAATCATTGGCCTAATCTCAACTATCCTAGTCATATTCCAGTGATGACGCGACATCGTACGCGAAAGCACTTTCCAAGGACACCACACCCCCACCGTCCAAAAAGGCCTACGATACGGCATAGTCCTATTCATCACATCAGAAGCCTTCTTCTTCCTCGGATTTTTCTGAGCATTCTTCCACTCGAGCCTAGCCCCCACCCCAGAACTAGGAGGACAATGACCCCCCGTCGGAATTAAGCCACTAGACCCGATAGACGTCCCCCTCCTAAACACTGCTATCCTGCTAGCCTCAGGAGTGACAGTTACATGGGCCCACCACAGCATCACAGAAGCAAACCGCAAACAAGCCATCCAAGCCCTAACCCTGACAGTCCTTCTAGGGTTCTACTTCACTGGCCTTCAAGCCATGGAGTACTACGAAGCCCCATTCTCCATCGCAGATGGAGTCTACGGCTCAACTTTCTTCGTTGCCACAGGATTCCACGGCCTACATGTAATTATCGGCTCTACATTCCTCCTAGTATGCCTCTTCCGCCTAATCAAATTCCACTTCACATCAAACCACCACTTCGGCTTCGAAGCAGCAGCATGATACTGACACTTCGTCGACGTCGTATGACTCTTCCTCTATATTTCTATCTACTGATGAGGATCCTGCTCTTCTAGTATATTCATTACAATCGACTTCCAATCCTTTAAATCTGGTTTAACCCCAGAGAAGAGCAATGAACATAATCACATTCATAATCACCCTATCCCTAACCTTAAGCATTGCCTTAACTGCCCTAAACTTCTGACTAGCCCAAATAACCCCAGACTCAGAAAAACTATCCCCATACGAATGCGGATTCGACCCCCTGGGATCTGCCCGACTCCCCTTTTCAATCCGATTCTTCCTAGTAGCCATTCTATTTCTACTTTTCGACCTAGAAATCGCCTTACTACTCCCCCTACCATGAGCAACACAACTTCAATCACCCACAACTACCCTAGCCTGAACCTCCGCCCTCATCCTCCTGCTCACTCTAGGCCTAGTATATGAATGAATCCAAGGAGGACTAGAATGAGCAGAATAACAGGAAGTTAGTCTAACCAAGACAGTTGATTTCGGCTCAACAAATTATAGTACCCACCCTATAACTCCCTTAATGTCCCATTTACACCTAAGCTTCTACGCAGCATTTACCCTAAGCAGCCTAGGCCTAGCCTTCCACCGAACACACCTGATCTCAGCCCTACTCTGCCTAGAAAGCATAATACTCTCCATATACATTGCCCTAGCCATATGACCCATCCAAATACAAGCGTCATCCTCGGCCATCCTTCCCATCCTCATACTGACATTCTCTGCTTGCGAGGCAGGAGCAGGACTAGCACTGCTAGTAGCCTCCACCCGAACCCACGGCTCCGACCACCTCCACAACTTCAACCTCCTACAATGCTAAAAATCATCACCCCAACCCTAATACTCCTTCCCCTAGCCCTTCTCTCCCCATGCAAACTACTATGAACCAACATCACTACCCATAGCCTACTAATCGCCGCCCTAAGCCTTCAATGACTAGTCCCCACGTACTACCCAAGCAAAACCCTAACCTTCTGAACCTCTGTCGACCAAATGTCCTCCCCCCTACTAGTTCTATCGTGCTGACTACTACCCCTCATAATCATGGCGAGCCAAAACCATCTAGAACAAGAACCTGGCATCCGAAAACGAATCTTCACCTCCGCCCTAATCATAGCCCAACTATCTATCCTCCTAGCCTTCTCCGCCTCAGAGCTAATGCTATTCTACATTGCATTCGAAGCCACCCTAATCCCAACTCTACTCCTCATTACACGATGGGGCAATCAACCAGAACGACTAAGCGCAGGAATCTACCTACTATTCTACACACTAGCCAGCTCACTACCTCTACTCATCGCCATCCTCTACTTACATAACCAAATCGGCACCCTCTACCTCCCTATGCTCAAGCTCTCACATCCTACAATCTCGACCTCATGAACAGGCCTAATATCCACCCTAGCCCTCCTAACAGCCTTCATAGTTAAAGCCCCTCTATACGGGCTTCACCTATGACTGCCCAAAGCCCACGTAGAAGCCCCAATCGCCGGATCAATACTACTAGCTGCCTTACTCCTAAAGCTAGGGGGCTACGGCATTATACGAATTACCCTACTAGTAAACCCATCAACAAACAACCTACATTACCCCTTCATCACCCTAGCCCTATGAGGCGCATTAATAACCAGCGCCATCTGCTTACGGCAAATAGACCTAAAATCACTAATCGCATATTCATCAGTCAGCCACATAGGGCTAGTCGTCGCCGCCACCATAATCCAGACCCAATGAGCTTTTTCAGGCGCAATAATCCTAATAATCTCACACGGATTAACCTCCTCAATACTATTCTGCCTAGCCAACACTAACTACGAGCGAACCCACAGCCGAATCCTCCTACTAGCGCGAGGCCTACAACCACTCCTACCCCTAATAGCCACCTGATGACTACTAGCAAACCTAGCAAACATAGCAATCCCCCCTACAATCAACCTCATAGCAGAACTAACTATTGTGATTGCCCTATTCAACTGATCCTCCCTAACACTCATCCTAACAGGAGCCGCAATCTTACTAACCGCCTCATACACACTATACATGCTCATAATAACACAACGAGGTATCCTCCCATCCCACATCACATCTATCCAAAACTCCTCTACACGAGAACACCTCCTCATGGCTCTACACATAATCCCTATAATCCTCCTAATCCTCAAACCCGAACTTATCTCTGGCACACCCATATGCAAGTATAGTTTCAACCCAAAACATTAGATTGTGATTCTAAAAACAGAAGTTAAAGCCTTCTTACCTGCCGAGGGGAGGTTCAACCAATGAGAACTGCTAACTCTCACATCTGAGCATAAAACCTCAGCCCCCTTACTTTCAAAGGATAACAGTAATCCAATGGTCTTAGGAACCACTCATCTTGGTGCAAATCCAAGTGAAAGTAATGGACCTACCACTAGTCCTAAACACATTCATACTACTAACCCTAGCAACCCTCTCCACCCCAATCTTCTTCCCACTGCTCTCAGACTCCCTCAAAAACACCCCAACTATTATCACAAACACAGTAAAAACCTCCTTCCTAATCAGCCTAATTCCCATAACAATCTACGCCTACTCGGGAACAGAAACCCTAACTACCCTATGAGAATGAAAATACATCATAAACTTCAAAATTCCCATCAGCCTAAAAATAGACTTCTACTCCCTAACATTCTTCCCAATTGCCCTATTCGTATCCTGATCCATCCTACAATTTGCAACGTGATACATAGCATCAGACCCCTACATCACGAAATTCTTCACCTACCTACTATTTTTCCTAATAGCGATACTCATCTTAATCGTTGCCAACAACTTCTTCATCCTGTTCATTGGCTGAGAAGGAGTAGGAATCATATCCTTCCTACTAATTAGCTGATGGCACGGACGATCAGAAGCTAACACCGCTGCCCTCCAAGCTATTCTATATAATCGAATTGGAGATATCGGCCTCATCCTATGCATGGCATGACTAGCCTCCACCTTAAACACCTGAGAAATCCAACAAACCTTTACACCATCCCAAACTCCCACGCTCCCCCTACTAGGCCTCATCCTAGCCGCAACGGGCAAATCCGCCCAATTTGGCCTACACCCGTGACTCCCAGCAGCCATAGAAGGCCCAACCCCTGTATCTGCCCTACTCCATTCCAGCACAATAGTAGTCGCCGGAATCTTCCTACTCATCCGAACTCACCCCCTATTCAACAATAACCAAACCGCCCTGACCCTATGCCTATGCCTCGGAGCCCTATCCACACTATTTGCATCCACTTGTGCCCTCACCCAAAACGATATCAAAAAAATCATCGCCTTCTCCACTTCAAGCCAACTAGGCCTAATAATAGTAACAATCGGACTAAACCTCCCCCAACTAGCCTTCTTACACATTTCAACCCATGCCTTCTTTAAAGCCATGCTATTCCTGTGCTCCGGCTCTATCATCCACAACCTCAACGGTGAACAAGACATTCGAAAAATAGGAGGACTCCAAAAACTACTACCCACAACAACCTCCTGCCTAACCATCGGTAACCTCGCCCTAATAGGAACCCCATTCCTAGCAGGCTTCTACTCAAAAGACCAAATTATTGAATGTATAAACACATCCTACCTAAACTCCTGAGCCCTCCTACTAACCCTACTAGCCACAACCTTCACCGCAGTTTACACCATCCGTATAACTGCACTCGTCCAAGCCGGCTTTGTGCGCATCCCCCCTCTAACACCAATAAACGAAAACAACCCCGCGGTAACCTCACCAATCACCCGCCTGGCACTAGGCAGCATCACAGCCGGATTCCTCATCACCTCATTTATCCTCCCAACAAAAACTCCACCCATAACAATACCTACCTACATCAAAATTACCGCCATAATCGTCACAATCCTGGGCATTCTTATCGCCCTAGAAATGGCAAAAATAACCCAAACCATAATCCTCACAAAACAAGGACCTTTCTCAAACTTCTCCACATCACTAGGATACTTCAACCCTCTAACACACCGACTCAGCACAACAAACCTACTAAGCGCAGGCCAAAACATTGCCTCTCACTTAATCGACCTCTCCTGATACAAACTACTAGGCCCAGAAGGACTGGCCAACCTACAAACCATGGCAGCCAAAACCGCCACCACCCTACACTCAGGGCAAATCAAATCCTACTTAGGAGCTTTCGCCCTATCTATCCTCATTATACTCGCATCCATACACAGAACCCACTAATGGCCCTCAATCTTCGTAAAAACCACCCACTACTCAAAACCATCAACGACGCACTAATCGACCTCCCCACACCATCTAACATCTCTGCCTGATGAAACTTCGGATCCCTACTAGGCGTCTGCCTAATCACACAAATCATCACTGGCTTACTATTAGCTACCCACTATACAGCAGACACCTCCTTAGCCTTTAACTCCGTCGCCCACATATGCCGTAATGTACAATTTGGATGATTAATCCGAAATATCCACGCAAACGGAGCCTCATTCTTCTTCATCTGTATCTACCTACACATCGGCCGAGGATTCTACTACGGCTCATACCTAAACAAAGAAACCTGAAACGTAGGGGTAGTCCTCCTCCTAGTCCTAATAGCAACCGCTTTCGTAGGATACGTACTCCCCTGAGGACAAATGTCCTTCTGAGGTGCTACAGTAATTACCAACCTATTCTCAGCAATCCCCTACATCGGCCAAACACTAGTAGAATGAGCTTGAGGGGGATTCTCAGTAGACAATCCCACACTAACCCGATTCTTCGCCCTCCATTTCCTACTACCATTCGTCATTGTAGGTCTCACATTAGTCCACCTAACCTTCCTACACGAAACAGGATCAAACAATCCACTAGGTATTCCTGCAGACTGTGATAAAATCCCCTTCCACCCGTACTACTCCACAAAAGACATCCTAGGATTCGCACTTATACTTATCCCACTAGTATCCCTAGCCCTATTCTCCCCCAACCTGCTAGGAGACCCAGAAAACTTCACACCAGCCAACCCCCTATCCACACCACCCCACATTAAACCCGAATGATACTTCCTATTTGCATATGCCATTTTACGCTCCATCCCAAATAAACTAGGAGGAGTACTAGCCCTAGCCGCCTCCGTCCTAGTCCTTTTCCTAGCCCCCCTACTCCACACATCTAAACTACGCTCACTCACCTTCCGACCTATCTCCCAAGTCCTATTCTGAGCTCTAGTGGCCAATCTATTCATCCTAACCTGAGTGGGAAGCCAACCAGTAGAACATCCATTTATCATTATCGGACAACTAGCTTCCCTATCATACTTCACAATCATCCTAGTTCTATTCCCACTTGCAGCAGTACTAGAGAACAAAATACTAAAACTCTAACCCACTCTAATAGTTTATAAAAACATTGGTCTTGTAAGCCAAAGATTGAAGACTCAACCCCTTCTTAGAGTTAACCCATCAGAAAGAAAGGAATCGAACCTTCCTCACCAACTCCCAAAGCTGGTATTTTCAACTAAACTACTTTCTGGCGGCCCCCCCCCCCTAAACAGCCCGAATCGCCCCCCGGGATAAACCTCGCACAAGCTCCAACACCACAAACAAAGTCAACAATAACCCCCACCCCCCAATCAAAAGCAACCCCGCCCCCCACGAATAAAAAACAGCTACCCCACTAAAATCCAGCCGAACCGAAGACAATCCCCCACTGTCCACCGTCCCTCCATCCACTAAAGACTCTACTCCCCCTCCCAAGATCACCCCCACCACAACAACTAAGCACATCCCCAGACCATAACCAACTACCCCTCAATCTGCTCAGGCCTCAGGATAAGGCTCCGCTGCCAGAGACACCGAATAAACAAACACAACTAACATACCACCAAGGTAAACCATAACCAGCACCAACGACACAAAAGAAACCCCCAGACTTACCAATCAACCACAACCAGCAACAGACGCTAAAACCAACCCTACTACCCCATAATAGGGAGAAGGGTTGGAAGCAACTGCCAAACCTCCCAATACGAAACATACCCCTAGAAATAAAACAAACTGCATCATAAATTCCCGCCCGGCCTTTCTCCAGGATCTACGGCCTGAAAAGCCGTTGTTATAGAAATTTAACTACAAGAACCACCCCCCCCCTCCCCCCCCGCATGTTTTTCTCATGCTTTACAGGGTATGTACGTTCTGCATCGGGTATTTTTGCCCCATCAGACACTACTATAATGTAGGATACTCCACGCCATACGGGTATGCTATGCCAATTTAACTCAAACATTTAGCCCAAATAGATAATGTTCGTGATTTTCCGGGTCTAGGAACATCTTTGTTTCAGGGACATAATAACCCAAGTGATCCTACCTCCAGCCAAACCGCCCGCGTCGCTTAAGGTCGAAACTGCTATTTTATACCCAAACTCCATCCAATATACGGATAATGTCACAGTACACCTTTGCATGCTCCTAGTCTATTGAATTCGCCCACCTCCAAGGACACCTCCCTCTCCAAACCCTTTCAGGAACTCACAAGCCAGAGAACCTGGTTATCTATTAATCGTGTTTCTCACGAGAACCGAGCTACCCCGTGTCAGTTATACCTTCGGTTATTGGCTTCAAGGCCATAACATCCCCCTACACCCTAGCCCAAATTGCTCTTTTGCGCCACTGGTTCCTATTTCAGGGCCATAACCTGGTCCAATCCTTCTCTCTTGCCCTTCACAGATACAAGTGGTCGGACTGAATAACCCTCCCTCATTTCGTAATCGCGGCATTCCGACCGTCTCTGCGCTTCTTTTCTGGGGGTCCTTTCAATAAACCCTTCAAGTGCGTAGCAGGAGATATCTTCCTCTTGACATGTCCATCACATGTGCGCCTGACTATCGTTCACCGAAACCGCTTAATTTGTCATGGTTTCATGGTATAAGCCGTCGCATACCCGGATACTGATGCACTTTGACCCCATTCACGAGGGGGAGGCTATTTTCCTCTTAAGTAACAGATAATGCAATGCTTACCGGACATGATTAATTTATCTACCTTTCCTAGAAACTTCTACCTAAACCGCTATTTTCACGCGTTTTGATGCGTTCGTTTCTTTTTTTCTTGACATTTTCATTTCAATCATCAAAATATTTAAGTAAATCTCCCTACAATAAAACAAACAACGAATTGTCATTACATCAACAACAAACTTTCCTCTATCTTATCCCTATCAAACAAACATACAATTGCTATACATAACAAACCAATACCAACCCAAAACCCCTACCTAACCAACCTAACACCCACCACGCACACCTAAACCCCCCACAAATACCTACTACCCCCTAATAAATTCAATCCCAATTAAAACAAAACAAAAATAAACACCACACCAACCC